ATTCGAATCGGCTAATTGTTCTCTGATAGCACTTGCTCCTGTAGAGATTTCTCGATTTCGAAATGTCTCAAAACCTAGGGTAGTAAAAAAAAGCGGGATACTGTATTTACGGGATTGGATTTCATATTCGAATGAACCTCGTAATCGTAAGAAAGTAGGTTTTTTGACTACGGGCCTAGCAAAAAAAAAATCGGGATAGGTTCCCATCGAATGGGATTCCCCCCTAAAAAATCGGACGTGAAGGTTTCCTCTCATCCGGCTAAAGTAGTTATACCAAATAAAGAAAGGGGTTCTTATTTTTAAACTTTGTTCAAAAAAACCCTACAAAAAGCTACTCCTTACTCAAGTTCCCAGTAAGGACCAATCTTTCATTGATTCATTCTTTTTTGACTTTAACAACTTTCGAAATTACTTTCAAATGGAAATGTGAAATTATTGAGTAGTCTACTTCCCCTCAAATAATGAATCCTCTTAAAGGAATATTTGGGGATTCATAAGGGATTTACTTGTCTATATATCGTTCCATTCGATCTTTTAGGCCCCCACTCACCTCGATGGTTATGCCGTAATGCCCCTTGAAGCATATATGCGATAGATAGACTCCTGTCACCATGCCATATTTGTTTGCTTGAACAGAACTTCTCTCTAAAAGAAACAGAATAGCCAATTCGTAGAATTGGTCTTTTTTTTTCACGAGGTATAACGAGCAATTCCTATTTCTCTCTTACGGAATCGGCCATGGATCAATACCCCTTCCATTTGGAAGTATTGTGAATACGCCCATAATTCTGAGCTTCATGTTACTCCTCCAAAGACACATGTCAGAATCGGGGGCATCCCAATCAGATTGAATGGGATGACAGTTTCTTAATTATGAATCTGTAAAATGAAAATTTCGATCAAATCACACATCGCGGTATACTAGGCCTTCTAATTCCTTAAGAGGTTTATCTAAAAGATTCGCAATATAACTAGGAAGACGTTTCAAATACCACACATGAGTCACTGGACATGCGAGTTTGATGTATCCCATTTGATATCTTCGTATCCGAGAATCCACAAATTCCACCCCACATTGTTCACAAAATTTCGGGTCTTCTTTTTCAGCCCTTCCATAATTTCCACAAGCACAAATTCCACTTTTTATAGGTCCAGAGATTCTTTCACAAAACAATCCATCTCTTTCCGGTTTATTGGTTTTGTAATGAAAAGTAGAGGGTTTTGTCACCTCTCCAACTATCTCTCCATTAGGTAGGATTTTGTTGGCCCAAGCCTTTATTTGTTGAGGAGAAACTGGTCCAATTCGAAGTTGTTGATGTTTATACCGATCGATCATAGAATAGAAATTCTAATTCATTTAATTTTAATTCAGATCAAGCTTCCTTCCTATTGATCTCGAAATTCTTCTCAGATACAAGGAAATGATTCAGTTCCAGAGCCAAAGATCGTAGTTCTCGAACGAGCAATCGAAAAGATTCTGGAGCATCCTCTGGGTTAGGTACTGTTCCTCCAATGATCGTAGCACCAAGTACTTCTTGACGAGCTCTAATATGATCAGATTTATAAGTAAGCATCTCTTGTAAAATATGAGCAACACCAAATCCCTCTAGAGCCCAAACTTCCATTTCTCCTACTCGTTGTCCTCCTTGCTTGGCCCTTCCTCTAAGGGGTTGTTGTGTAACAAGTGCGTAATGTCCACTGGAACGCCCATGGATTTTATCATCAACTTGATGAATTAATTTCAGGATATAGGACTTTCCTATTAGAACAGGCTGTTCAAAAGGATCTCCTGTTCTTCCATCAAATATTCTGCTTTTTCCCGGATACTCGGGTTCAAATACCCATGGATTTTTTGTTTGTTTACTGGCTTCATATAATTCAGGAAACACTAGTTTTCTCGACGACTCTTGCTCATATCTCTCATCAAAAGGTGCTATTCTATAATGTCTCTTTAGAAGATCCCCAGCTAACCCGAGTGAGCATTCAAATATCTGTCCCACATTCATTCGTGAGGGTACTCCTAATGGGTTGAAGACCATATCAACAGTTGTTCCATCTTGCAAATAGGGCATATCTTGTCTAGGCAAAATTTTAGAAATGACACCTTTATTCCCATGTCTTCCAGCTACTTTATCACCTACTTTGATTTCACGTTTCTGTGAAATATATACACGAATTATTTCTGAATTATAACTAGAACCCCCTTTTTTCTGGATCCATCTCACATCAATAACGCGACCCCTTCCACCTATAGGTAGTTTTAAAGAAGTTTCTTTTGCCGTGGATACCTGAATGCCAAGTATGGCTCGTAATAATCTATCCTCGGGGGCATACGAGGATTCGTTCGCTGTTTGAGGCGTTAATTTACCTACTAAAATATCACCTGCTTCTATCCAAGATCCCAACATCACAATTCCATTTCTGTCTAAATTGCGGAGTAAATGAGCCTCTAAATGCGGTATTTCTTTAGTGATTCTTTCAGGACCTTGGCTTGTCACATGAGTCTTAATTTCATATTTTCGGATGTGAAAAGAAGTATAAATATCTTCATATACCAGACGTTCGCTAATTAGTACTGCGTCTTCAGAATTGTAACCTTCCCATGGCATATGAGCTACTAATACGTTTTTTCCTAAGGCGAGTTCCCCGCTAACCGTAGCCGCACCGTCCGCTAAAATTTGTCCCTTTTTAATGTATTTACCTCGTTGAACCTTAGGTTTTTGATGCATACAAGTGTTTTTGTTAGAACATTGATACATAACTAATGGAATGTTTATAGTGTCGCCATTACTTGAGAAAACAATCTTATGAGTATCCGTATAAATGATCTTTCCCTCGTGTTCGGCTATAACTGAAAGCCCTGAATCTAGAGCCGTTTGGCGTTCCAGCCCAGTCCCAACAATGCACTTCTCGGACCGAGAAAGCGGAACTGCTTGGCGCTGCATATTAGAACTCATTAAAGCCCGATTTGCATCATTATGCTCGATAAAAGGAATAAGGGAAGCTCCAATAGAAAAATATTGGAAGGGAAAAATGCTTCTAAGATGAATCTGTTCCCATGCAATACTTAGGAATTCTTGACGATATCGAGCTGGAACAACCTGTTCTTCCTGAATACCCCGATTCAAGGCCAAAGAATTTCCTGCTGCTATCATATAATATTCATCTCTACTTGGTGATAAATAAATCATCTGCGTCTCTTTTGATTTATCAGATATTTCATAAAACGGACTATCTATAGATCCCCAATGACCAATTCTCACATGAATTGCTAAGGATCCAATAAGACCAACATTGATTCCTTCGGACGTGTCAATTGGGCAAATACGCCCATAGTAACTCGGATGTATATCTCGTATCCGAAAACTAGCAGTTCGTGCTGTCAATCCTCCAGGACCCAAATAACTAAACTTTCGCCCATGAACGGTTTGTGCCAATGGATTAGTTCGATCCAAAACTTGAGATAAGGGGTGTAGGCCAAAAAACGATTCAAAAGTGGTTGTTAATGAGGTTGAAGTTACCAAATTTTGAGGAGTCGGTATCAATTTATGTCTGATTACTCCACATATAGTTCCTCGAACCGCATGTTCTAAACGAACAAGAGCCAATCCAAATTGATCCTGTAACAGATCTGCTACAGAACGAATACGTTTATTTTTTAAGTTATTCATATCGTCAAGTGTGCCCATTCCAAATTTCATTCCGATCAAATGATCCGTAGCAGCCAATACATCTCGCGGTAACAAAAATGTATTGTTCTGAGGTATATCAAGATTTAGTCTCCGATTCATATTTCGTCGACCAATCTTTCCTAATTCACACCTTTGTTGAAAAAATTTCTTTTGTAATTCCTTACATAAGGACTCAGAAAATACTGGATCCCCACCTACACAAGCAAATTGTTGATAAAACTCCAAAATAGCATTTTCTTTTGAACCAATCTTTTGTTTCTCCTTATCATTCGGGAAAGACAAGAAAACCTCAGGGTAACAAACATTATCTAGAATTTCTCTTAGATTCGAACCCATAGCTGATGATAGAACTAGAATAGATATTTTTTGTTTCCTACTCACACGGGCCCATATCCTTGCTTTTCCATCAATTTCTAATTCTAATCTTCCTCCCCAATCTGATATTATAGTACTGGTATAGACAGAAATTCCTTTATGGTCCAATTCTGAACGGTAGTAAATACCGGGGCTTTGCAATATTTGATTGATTACAATTCTGTATATTCCATTTACGATAAAAGTTCCCAGGGAATTCATTAGAGGAATGTTTCCAATAAAAACGGTTTGTTCTTGCATATCTCTACCGCTTTTCCAAATGAATCCCGCGGGGACATATAATTCAGAAGAATATGTGAGTGATTCAGACACAGCATCTCTTTCTTTTATCAAGGGTTCTACCAATTGATATCGTTCCACAAATAATTGAAATTCAATTTCTTGATCTGTATCTTCAATTTTTGGAAACTTATCCAATTCTTCCGTCAAGCCTTGATTAATGAACCTACAAAATCCCTCAAATTGGATCTGACTAAATCCAGGTATTGTGGACATTCCCTCATTTCTATTACGGAGCATCTTAATCTTAAGTTTCCTCTTTATAGAATAAATCCCATTATTATTATTGTAGTATTAGTATTGGCTCACTCTTCATCGAACTAACCATCCGGATCGATCTAGCAATGATGGAATGTATATTATGTTTACTGAATCACATGAAATTTGAGCCAATTCCATATCTATATTTTATATGTATGAACGGAGACGAGATGGAGGAATGAAGAGAATTTTTGGCACAAGTTAGAATTTGCGACAGGTACAAATGGAAATGAATTGATAAAACACCCCCCCCAAAAAAAAAATCTGCCACTCACATTACACTTATAGAGTCTTATATAGAATATCAAAATGGATCCAATTTCTGCCTATTATTATGATATTACGATCAGATTGGGTACCAAAAAAATAAATGGATTCACGATTTAATCCGCTTTTCTATTCACTAGAGAAGATATTCAATGACAAATTGAAGCACGATAATTCTCTACAGGTATATGTGCATAAGAGAGACCCAACTCGGTATCTATCTGTTCTGTGTAACAATTTTTGTTCTGGGGTTTACATATACACATATATGTTGTTATAATTGAGATTGAAAAGGATTTCAATTCTTTTGAAAAAAGAATTGATTAGTCGTAAATCAATTTTCTTTATGCCATTAAGGAAATACGATTTGAGATACAAATTTTAGAATCGTTCACTAATTCAAAGAAAATCAAAAATAGATTTCCGGCTGAAAAATTCAGGGCAGGAACCATTACCCATTTTCTTTGAATAAAAAAAAAATGACTAATTACTAATTATTATAGTAATTAGTATAGTAATAGTATTAGTAATAGAATATAGATCAAATTTTGATCCATTTTTGATCGGATTTGGCGGCATGGCCAAGTGGTAAGGCAGAGGACTGCAAATCCTTTATCCCCAGTTCAAATCCGGGTGTCGCCTGATGAACAAATTGGGATTTATTATCCTGCTGATTTAATCGACGAATTCTTGTTCCGCAATCTGAGGGTTCCTAAAGGACACTCCTTTTTTTGTTCCTAGAATTGAAGAGGGGATTATACGAAAGACGATGAAGACTTCCTAATTATCTTACACTACCTATACTAAGGTAGTGTCTACTGACTCTGTCTGGAATTAGATTGGATAGGACGATGGGAAATCCATTTATAGGAAGTTTGGAAAGGACTGAACTGAAGATATCCAGACTCATGAGAGGCTCTGAGTGCTCAGACATTCAATGTGAATGGTTGGTCGGCTCTTATTCTTATAGAGTCAAAGTAAAACGTTGAAAAAACAAAAATTGTATTTGCCGGGGGATTACAAAAAAAAAGAATGTATGTAATAGCGGTAGTGGCGTTTCCTGATTCTTTCACAGAAAGACAATAAGACTTATAAAAAATCGGAAATCAAATACAAATATAGGTATCTGAGAAAATAGATAGTTATCCATCTTGATGGTATATTTGTATGCCTTTTCTTTTGTTTATGAAAGAAAGGTAACAAAACAATAGGTCTTACTATTCCTACATCTTACATTAGAAGCATTCCTTTGATATTTCCTAAGAAAGGGTGTGTGTATCGTATTTGTGCTTAATGCTTCCCGATTCTACCAGAAATCCAATAAGATAGGATTTGTTATGATTGGGTTCATTGGATTGGTTCATCAATCGCCTTAAGTCAGAATTCTATTTTGACTCTGCGCCGTTGATTCCACTATGATTATTGATCAATAATGGAATAATTCCTTGATAGAGATAGGGGACATAATTTACATGGATATAGTAAGTCTCGCTTGGGCTGCTTTAATGGTAGTCTTTACATTTTCCCTTTCACTCGTAGTATGGGGGAGGAGTGGACTCTAGGGGTACTACTAATTGAGTAATCGAATTGTATCAATTGTTTAATTAATCGTTTTGCGAAGACTTCCAAAAATGTCTCTGTTTCAAAATTATACTGGAATGAATACAATCATGAATAATAACCATTCTATCAAACAATGAATGATTACCATAGTTATATTTCGAAAATAAAATCTACGCATGATAGGAAATTTCTTCCACTTCCAACCAAATTCTTCCTAAATATTCTATTTTGATGAACCGGCTTTGACCAGAATTATGGGTATTACAATGAGAAAACCAATCCCTGTGTGTTTTTTTTCTTTACTTTTACTGTTCTAAGTCTAAGAGAAAGTAATTCTCTTATTATGTTATGGCGATACATACTTTACTACCGGAAGCAACTAGTAGTTGTCCGCGGAAGTCGAGGTCCTACACATAATCAAATTAGATCTTTCTTTCATTGAGCGATCCACATATCAAGTCAAGCATTTCACCTTTCTTTTACTATATAATAATAATATATATATTAATATATATTAATATAAAGAAATAGTATACTAGATAGTGTGTAGAAAGAACTAGATCTAGTTCTTTCTACACACTATCTCAGACACTTCTGATTCCAGCCCGATCATTTCACTTAATTTCAGACTTGGAGTTTGAATCCCTTTCTTTCATTTATTTCTTCAATCATTGATAAGAACTAAACTAATAATTCAAATTTCATTCAAATTAATTATTTTGACTGACTGTTTTTACGTAGATGATAAGTAAAAAAGCAGTAGGAACTAGAATGAACAGTGCAGTAGCAATAAATGCGAGAATATTTACTTCCATAATCTCATTTTTTTTTTTGCTTCGTAATAACTCGGGATCTAATCCCATAGAGATGATAAATTTGACTCCTGTAAATTCAATAGTATAAATTCTATAATGATGATACTGAATAGTATCAATATTATGAATAACAATATAGCTGATCTATCAAATCGATTAATCGTCGAGAATTGAATAGTATAACATAGGAAGATCCTTTATACATACTAAATCAAAAAGGGAATTCCTGATCCAATAAAGAATCCTCTTTCATTTTGCATCCTTTTAGACGCTTTCTTTTCTATAATCTACCTTCTTTCTTAATACAATTCTCCTTCCTTATACTTATACATTACATACAGTTATCTGATGAGATATCATATGACCGGTATTCAATGGTTCACACGTAGATGTAGATCCAAACAGTCGAAGTGAGATGGAAAAGGGGCGGGTTGAAAGATCTAATATTCCAACAAATTGACTAAAAAAGGGATGTTGCTTGGTCTTTTATTTTATTAGTATCCCCTTTGTTAGATTGGGATGGGAGTGCATACATGAAAAATTTGATGTGCAATTTGAATGAGAATGAGATAGATTATTTTCAATTAGTAATTGAGGATACACAAGTCAGGGGTAGAAAAAGGGTGGGATTTCACCTGAAAAGTACTTTGTTCCGTCGAGGTAATTATGTTAAGTTCATTTTGTATCGTACAGTAAAGGAATACAATTTGTGTATGTACTCCTGAGAAAGATATGGGCATTTCATTGATCAAGAACAAACGAAAAAGAAAGTCAGACGAATATGGTATTTATTAAAATACTGAATAGAGTAATACCGCCGATTGTACTAATCTACATATGTCTTTGCCCTATCAATCGGTACTAGTAGAAGAAATGGAAATTCCCACATTTTTCTGATGAGAAATGCGAAATGAAAAACAAAAGAACTAAAGATCCCCCACTGGGAATTAGATCTTTCCCCCTGCCCCAATTTTTCTTTAAAAAGGAGAGATTAATTGAGAAATTGATCGGATCCTAGTTCGGGACTGACGGGGCTCGAACCCGCAGCTTCCGCCTTGACAGGGCGGTGCTCTGACCGATTGAACTACAATCCCAGCGAGGCATATAGCATACATATTCTTATGGTTTCCTAAGAAAATTCTTTCTTTTCTATTCATCATGTTGTAAAATAGCCACAAATGATATACTGATATCATATCCAAATAGATATGGACTATAGTGAGAGTGGCACGGATTACTAGTAACGCGTGGGTTTTTTTATTGCCAAAAATGGATCATTAATAAATCTTTCAATGAGAAAAAGGGGACTCTTTTCCTTTATTGATACTTAAGAATCATGAATCTAGATCGTTAGAAAGATCAGAAGGAGGGGAAAAATTCAAATATGTAAAATATGTATAGAATAGAACAACAAAATTGACTCTTGATCTTTATATTTCTACGGATCGGACATTTATGTTTCCGGAGGACAAATTGGTTAGATCATACTCATGAGCGGCGAATTATTGGGCCGAGCTGGATTTGAACCAGCGTAGACATATCGCCAACGAATTTACAGTCCGTCCCCATTAACCGCTCGGGCATCGACCCAGGAAGAATGAATTCCGGGCTTAGTGATAATCCATGATCAACTTCCTTTCGTAGTACCCTACCCCCAGGGGAAGTCGAATCCCCGCTACCTCCTTGAAAGAGAGATGTCCTGGACCACTAGACGATAGGGGCATATCTGCCCGACCATCATCATACTATGATGATAGTATGATCAGTTTTTTGGAATTGTCAATAGTCAATAATAATAATAATAATATATAACAATAATAATAATATATAACAATAATAATAATATATATAACTAGAATATATAACTCGATCTAGTTTCTAGATCTATACCCGAAGAGTTTTTTACCTTATATCTTATATTTTTTACCTTATATCTTATATAACTTATATCTTATATAAATATAAAGTATATATATAAAAGTATATAAAGTATATATATATTATATAAAGTATATATACTATAACAGTATATATACTATAACACGACACGATTCCATATCCATAAAATTTTTGTTTTCTTTTTCATTTCTAATTCTAAAAATAGGATTCGGCTCAGGGTACGAATCCTCCTATTACATGATTCAAGAAAAGATCTTGAATCCGGGTCGATGTTGGATTGGTACAGGTATAAATCAAGTGAATCTTGTTCTGATGGATCAGTAAAAGTAAACAAAGCAAGTAGGGTCGGTCTTGAAACAATTCACTATAAAATAAGAATTTGATCCACTGACTATTACTAGTCAATTAATGACTAGTCAATGAAATTTATTGGTCCTGAATGAGCTCCTATGAGTCTACTGCATGTATCTATACATATATAGATACATGCAGTAGACTCATAATGAAGAAAATGCCTAATTCATGAATTGAATAAACGGGCCTTTTTAACTCAGTGGTAGAGTAACGCCATGGTAAGGCGTAAGTCATCGGTTCAAATCCGATAAAGGGCTTTTTCACTAAACTCGAGTCTTAGTCTTCGTTTTCATTGGAGAATAGACATATTGTTGATATTTCGAAAAAAAAAAGAAAAGGTCTTCGACCATTATAATGAGTTCTGATTATTATGAGTCATAGTTAGAAAGTGTAAATTTATGCATTTTCATAATAAGAAATTGCTCTTATTAGGGGGAGTTTAACCTGTAGGGACATAGTAGTGTAGTCCTCCTCATGTCTCATTATTCATTTGGT